ATTACAAAGATTTTCATCCTTGGACCGTTGGAGATGGGGTTACTTCGGTGGTTTGTACAAGTCTTTTTGCTTCACTAATGACTACTATTCCAGATACGTCATGGTACGGGATTATTTGGACTACAAAATCAAACCAGATTATAGAGCAAGATTTGATAAATAATAGTCAAGAAATTGGGATTCATCTATCAACAGATTTTTTTCTTCCATTTGAACTCATTTCAATAATTCTTTTAGTTGCGTTAATAGGCGCAATTGCTGTAGCTCGTCAATAATCACTTTTGAGAAGGGGGAATCAAAATAAAACTGTATTCTGGACTATCACATTCATTTCCTTTCTATTCTATTTGACTTCATGTAGAAAAAAATTCTTTACTTTATTAGTTCGATCTATTACCAATAGATTTCTTTATTTTATTACTTGCTATGTTCGAGTTAATCTAATTAGTGAAATTTTTGTTCATATTGAAATGAATCGAGATTGATAAGGAGTTTGTTAATGATGCTCGAGCATGTACTTATTTTGAGTGCCTATTTATTTTCTGTCGGTCTATATGGATTGATCACGAGTCGAAATATGGTTAGGGCTCTTATGTGTCTTGAACTTATATTAAATGCGGTTAATATAAATTTTGTAACATTTTCTGATTTTTTTGATAGTCAAGAATCAAAAAACTGAAAGAAAAAATAAAAAAATGATTCTTATTGATGAAATTGAGCTTTTAAATACTCACGCTTTATTTATTTTTTATTTTTTATTTTTTCACTATTCTATACCTTGTATGTTTAGATTCAAGAATAGAATAGCGAAAATTTTATCTTCTAGATAAGAAATAAATAATTAATAAAAAAATTGAGACGTAAGAAGAATACAAGAAAAGATACGAAGAAATGCGCCCGCCGCCAATAGATTTGATCGCCTCTCCTACAAAAAAACTCATAAGACCAACTCCATTCGTAATTCCATCAACTATTTGTCTATCAAAAAAATGATTGAATTCAGAAACTCTTCTTATCGTCCCTGTTAAGTATGTTGCATAAAAAGCGTCTATATAACCACGATTATATGACCAAGCATATATCCCATTTTTTATCTTGTCATAAAAAATTCTCTTAAGATTTGTTTTAATTAATGAATTAACTAAATCAAAATTTGTAAACGGGGAATACGGAGGCTTATAAAAAAAAAATGCTATAATTATTCCAAGATAGGCTAGACTAACTGAAAACACTGCATCTTGCGCAAATTCCGACCAATCTGTTAAATAATTCGAATTTTGGTGTAACAGATTTATCGAAGGGGTTAACCATTTGGATAAAATATCCAAATCGACGCCATTAAAAGAAATTCCTATGAATCCAACAAAGAAAGTAAAGAAGACTAATATAAGGATAGGAAATAATATAGTATTATCCGATTCATAAGGATATGCAAAAGTTTTCTTCTTGCCAAAACGAGAAATCGTAAGAAAAGGTTGGCTTCTAGTTCTTGCATTCTCATCAATTCGATTTATTTTCTCTGAAAAACTTTTGTTTTTCGTCATTATTACTAAAGTTAACAAATGAAAGTTTTTGTTATTTACTTTAAAACCTTCTTTACCCCATAGAGATATTGAATAGAGGGAAGTCTTTTTTTTTCCACTGAAATTTTGAAAATGAGCATTTAAATGTCCTTCAAAAGTAAGTAAATAGATCCGAAACATATAAAATGCGGTTAATCCCGCTGTAGACCAAGCTATTATTGCAAAAATTGCTGAATATAACCAACTATCATTAAGAATTTGATCTTTGGACCAAAAACAAGCAAGAGGTGGAATCCCACAAAGAGAAAGTGTGCCTAATAAAAACGCACTTTTGGTAATTGGTACATATTTTTTTAAACCTCCCATAAAAACCATATTTTGACTTTTAGTCGGAGAATAACCAACAATAGTTTGCATTGAATGAATAACAGAACCCGATCCTAAAAACAATAATGCTTTCGAATAAGCATGAGTAATCAAATGAAATAAAGCACTTCGAGAAGACCCCATACCTAGAGCTAACATCATATAACCCAATTGAGACATGGTGGAATAAGCTAAACCTCTCTTAATGTCTTTTTGAGCAAGAGCTAAAGTAGCTCCAAAAAATAGTGTTATTATCCCTATTAAAGAAATTAAATTCATTATTTGAGGTATAATAATGAAAAGAGGTAAAAGTCGAGCTACAAGGAAAATTCCCGCGGCTACCATAGTAGCGGCATGGATAAGAGCCGAAATAGGAGTCGGCCCTTCCATTGCATCTGGTAACCATACATGAAGGGGGAATTGTGCAGATTTCGAAACAGCACCAGAAAAGAATAAAACAGCGCACCACGTAACCAATAAAAAATTTAACTCATTATGAAAAATCAAGTTATTGAATATTTGAAATAAATCCCGAAATGCAAAACTCCCTGTTATCCAATAAAAACCCAAAATTCCCAATAATAAACCAAAATCCCCAACACGATTAGTTACAAACGCTTTTTGACAAGCATTTGCTGCAACAGGACGTGTGAACCAAAATCCTATTAATAGATAGGAAGACATTCCTACTAATTCCCAAAAAATATAAATTTGTATCAAATTGGAACTAGTAACTAATCCCAACATGGCAGTACTGAAAAAACTCATATAAGCAAAAAATCTTAAATATCCACGATCATGAAACATATAATTATCACTATAAATAAGAACCAAAATTCCAACACTAGTGATTAATATTGACATAATAGAAGTAAGCGGATCGATTAAGTAGCCAAATTCTAAAGAAAAATCATTATTGAGAATCCAAGCCCAGACATATTGATAGATAGCACGGCTATTTAGTTGCTGAATCGATAAATTGATCGAAAAAATCATGACTATACTTAATACTAAAACACTTTGAAAAGCCCACATACGACGAAGACTTTTTGTTGCCGACGGAAAAAGAAGAAGTCCCACCCCGATTAATATAGGAACTGAAAGTGGAAGGAAAGGTATTATCCATGCATAGTGATATGTTTGTTCCATAAAAAAAGTTTTTTAGTCTGAATTAATTGCTTCCGATTAACTGGACCCCACCCCTTTCAAAAGGGATCAATAAAAAAAATCCAAATATGCACTAACTTAAAAAAATTTAACGTAAATAAAAATTGAGCATTTGATACTCGTACTTAATTCTGTATCTGAGTTGTTCGAAATAGTTCAAATATTCAACTCAAGAAGTTAGACGTGGTCAAATAATATGACCAAGTTCTGTAAAAAAAAAAATACTTCCTTATTTAAAATATATTTGTATTTTGAAAATATACAAATTTAGCAAGAGATCCAAAATAAAAATAGAAATTTTTATAACAATGGTTTTTTTTATAGCAAGCATCAGGAATTACACTCAAGAGTACTTGAGTCTGAGATAAACCGTGGAATTCACTAATGTCATCGGCTTAATAACTCGTCGTTTTTTTTTTTTAATTCCACGAATTAGATTTATATATTATAGCTTATTATAGAAATATCTGCGAAAAAACGAAAAATAAAAGTACTACTAATCCATACAACTTATTGGTTCTTAAAAGCCTTCTAGAGTATAAAAAACCTTTTAGAACAAAAAATTTGTAGGAATCTTGTAGAGAAGTTTCATATATTTAGATTTATTTGTGATGATAAGGACTATAAAGAATAACTAGATAATGAATGGTACTTATAATGAATAGTAATTAAGGATTCTTTTGAACAATAGATGTCTTTCACATCCAACTATAACAATGAGTAACCTCTTCATTTTGAAATGGCAGTTCCAAAAAAACGTACTTCTAGATCAAAAAAGCGTATTCGTAAAAATATTTGGAAAAAGAAGGGATATTCATGGGCGTTAAAAGCTTTCTCATTAGGAAAATCTCTTTCTACCGGCACATCAAAAGGTTTTATTATCCGACGAAAAAATAAGTCTAAAATGTTGTACGACTCGGACTCTATTTGACGTTAAAATTGGCTCATTTCAGTCTTACTATCAAATTCTCAATTACAACTCTCTATTAGTTTGAACTAATCAATATGAAATAGACTCCGTTTTGTGATGTTCCTATGTAAAAATGGAAGATTAAGAATTTGGAAATTTCGCAAATTCTAAGAAAAAATACAATAAGAAAAACCAAGGTTTTACCTTTTTTAGGACTCTATTTTTCATTTTGTTGGTGGGGAGTCTTATTTTCCCCATCGACCTTTTTGTTAGAATTCAAACACTAATAATATCTTTTCTTTATCTATATAGATAAAGAATATCGAGAGAAGATCAAAAATAAGATCTTTAGTTCAAATTAACGAGAGAAACTCATTGATTCAATTTTGCAAACTTGTATAATTTTCTGACTTCGTCTTTCTCGGAATGACTATAGAGTTCTCAGATATTTTTTGATTTCAGCCCAACCAATAAAAGACGAAAACTCTCGGAATATTATATACAAACAATGTCTTACTTTAGAAAAATCCAAAAAAAGTTTCTTTTATATTTCGCGAGAAAATTCATTTGGTTGTTTTAAATTTCTGAAATAAGTTAAATAGGAACTAATTGTTATGAATTAGAATTGTTATTCAAAAAATTTTTCAGTGAAGTGACACTGTCAATCTTGACGATTCAATATAAATAGCTTATTATGTGTTCGAACAAGCCGCTATGGTGAAATCGGTAGACACGCTGCTCTTAGGAAGCAGTGCTAGAGCATCTCGGTTCGAGTCCGAGTAGCGGCATGCCGTCTTCGAAATATCAGACAATAGATCTTATAATGAAAAATGAATTAAATTCCCGCTTTTCATTTATACTTAAATTAAGGGATTACTCTTTTTTTTTATGATATTTTCAACCTTAGAGCATATATTCAATCATATTTCCTTTTCAATTGTTTCAATTGTCATTTCAATTTGGTTTTTCAACCTATTGGTCACTGAACTCATAAAACCATATGAGTTATCGGAAAAGGGCATGATACCGACCTTTTTGTGTTTAACAGGATTATTAGTGACTCGTTGGATTTATTCCGGTCATTTTCCACTAAGTGATTTATACGAATCATTAATCTTTCTTTCGTGGAGTTTCTCCCTTATTCATAGAGTCTCCTATTTCAAAAAAAATAAAAATCTAAGCGCAATAACCGCCTCGAGTACTATTTTTACCCAAGGCTTTGCTACTTCAAGTCTTTTAAGTGAAATACAGAAACCTGCAATATTAGTCCCGGCGCTCCAATCTGAATGGTTAATAATGCACGTAAGTATGATGATATTGAGCTATGCCGCTCTTCTGTGTGGATCATTATTATCCGCTGCATTTCTAGTCTTTACATTTCGAAAGAAAAGTAATCGATCATTTTCATTTAAAGAAATCCAATATAGCTATGACAGAAGTACTATTTTAAGAAATACTTCTTTTGTTTCTGGTAAGAATTATTACAAGAGCCAATTAATTCAACAATTGGATTTTTGGAGTTATCGTGTGATTAGTCTAGGATTTCTTTTTTTAACTACGGGGATTCTTTCAGGAGCAGTCTGGGCGAATGAAGCGTGGGGATCATATTGGAGTTGGGACCCAAAAGAAATTTGGGCCTTTATTACTTGGATGATATTCGCTATTTATTTACATATTCGAACAAATAAGAATTTCCCGGGGGAAAATTCTGCACTGGTGGCGGTTCTAGGTTTTCTGATAATTTGGATATGCTATTTTGGAGTTAATCTATTAGGAATAGGACTACATAGTTATGGTTCATTTACATTACCGTCTAGCTAAGGAAGCTTCTTACGAATACAAACTAACTCGAGCTGTCTATAAAAAACTTTGTAACGAACTGCGTGAATTCAGTACCAATAGTGTAGTGATTCGCGCGGTTCTCGCAAAGACCGCGCATATCGGGTTAAAATGAAAATTCATTTTTCACTTTATTTTAAATAATAGAAAAAAGCATTCTTTTTTCTATTCTCCAACAAGTTTTAAAAAATTATCTAATTTTTCTTTAGGAAAAATCTCTAGAAAAAACTAGATAAAAGAACTTCAACCTTCTCAACTGAGAGTGACAGAACAAAATCCGGGTAGATTCCAATCCCTATTATGGGTAGAAAGATAGCGATTGAAACAAACAACTCGCGCGGTCCAAAATCAAAAAGATAAGAAGTAGGGACATTAAATAACTTGGATCCATAGAACATCTGGCGTGACATAGATAATGAATAAATGGGCGTTAATATAATTCCAATTGCTATTACAAAAGTCAGTAAAATTTTTGGCATGAAAAGATATTTTTGACTGGTAATTAGTCCCCACAATACGATTAATTCTGCAACAAAACCACTCATACCTGGTAATGCGAGGGAGCCCATAGAAAAGCTACTAAACAGCGCAAATATTTTTGGCATTGGGATAGCTACGCCGCCCATTTCGTCGAGATAAACAAGACGTATTCTATCATAACTTGTTCCTGCCAAGAAAAAAAAGGCCGCTCCAATAAATCCGTGAGAAATTATTTGTAAAATGGCTCCATTGAGTCCTGCGTCGGTTATAGAACCAATTCCTATAAGTATCAAACCCATATGTGATACAGAAGAATAGGCTATTCTTTTTTTAAAATTACGTTGGCCGGAAGAAGTTAAAGCTGCATAGATTATTTGTATTGTGCCTATTATCATCAACCAGGGAGAAAAAATAGAATGAGCATGAGGTAATAATTCCATATTAATCCGAATCAATCCATATGCCCCCATTTTTAATAAGATTCCAGCTAAAAGCATACAAGTACTGTAATGAGCTTCGCCGTGGGTATCAGGTAACCATGTATGGAAAGGTAGAATCGGCGATTTGACAGCAAACGAAATAAAAAATCCGATATAAAATATTATTTCCAAGGCCACCGGATACGGTCGATTAATTGATATTTCAAAATCTAATGTTGGTTCATTAGAACCATATAAACCAAGACCCATAACTCCCATTAATAGAAAAACAGAACCTCCTGCCGTGTACAAAATAAATTTAGTTGCCGAGTACATCCGTTTCTTTCCTCCCCACATGGATAGAAGGAGATAAACCGGAATTAATTCTAACTCCCACATGATGAAAAAAAGTAAAAGATCCTGAGAAGAAAATAGCCCTATTTGAGCGCTATACATTGCTAATAGCAAAAAATGAAATAATTGAGAATCCCGAGTAAGAGGCCAGGCTGCTAACGTAGCTAAAGTAGTGATAAATCCCGTTAGTAAAATGGGTCCTATAGAAAGTCCATCTATTCCTAATTTCCAATGGAAATCAAAAAAATAAATCCATTTATAATCTTCCACTAGTTGGATTAATGGATCATCTGATTGGAAATGATAACGGAATACATAGGTTAGTAGAAGGAGCTCTAAAATACATATACAAATAGTATACCATCTAATTACCTTATTTCCTTTATGAGGAAGAAAAAAAATTAAAGAACCTGCAGCTATTGGTAAAAATACAATTATTGTT